GAAGAGATGCGACTTCCGCCTATATATTTTGTTACTTCTCCTACAAAGAAACTTGTAATACCTACTCCATTTGTAATTCCATCAATGATTCGTTTATCAAAAAAATGCGTTTGTTTTGATAATCTTCTTATACTTTCAGTTAAAGATGTTTTAAAAAAAGCATCTATATAACCACGATTATATGACCAATTATATACAAAATTTATTAGTTTTTCCCACCTAATTCTTTTAGAACTCCATTTTTGAAATGAATTAAGTAAGGTTAAATTTAATAAAGATGAATAAAAAGGCTTATATAAACAGTATGCTATAAATATTCCAAACAAAGCTATACTGACTGAAAAAGTTGCATTTCTAAAAAATTCATACCAATCTACAAAATTTTGTGAATTTTTATGCAAAAGGTTTATCGACGGCGTGAATAATTTTGATAATATATCAAAGTCTATTCCTTCTTGATTGAAAGGAATTCCTATGGCTCCAATAAACAAAGTAAATAAAAGCAATACAAGCATAGGAAATAGAATAGTATTGTCTGATTCATGGGGATAATAGAAAGTTCTTGTATTAAGTCCAAAATTTTCAACAGTAATAAAAGTTTGATTTCTTACATTATTACCAATTTGATATCTTTTCTTGCAAAAAAAAGAAGCTCTTTTCGTATTATTCATTGTTAATAATGGTACTAACCCAAAATTTCTATTAAGTTTTTTTTCTTCTTCTTTACCCCATAAAGAGATTGAATAGAAGGAGCTACTTTTTTTTCCACTGTAATTTATAAAATAAGTATTTAAATGTCCTTCAAAAGTAAGTAAATAAATACGAAACATATAAAATGCGGTTAATCCCGCTGTTAAACAAGCTATTATTGCAAAAATTGGCGAAAACAACAAACTATCATTAAGAATTTCATCTTTAGACCAAAAACAAGCAAGGGGGGGAATACCACAAAGAGAAAGTGTTCCTATTAAAAAGGCAGTTTTTGTAATCGGTACATGTTTTGTCAAACCACCCATAAGAATCATATTCTGACTTTTATCGGGAGAATATCCAACTATAGCTTCCATTGAATGAATAATGGATCCAGATCCTAAAAACAACAAAGCTTTCGAATAAGCATGAGTAATCAAATGAAATAAAGCGGATCGATAAGACCCCATACCTAGAGCTAACATCATATAACCCAGTTGAGACATTGTAGAATAGGCTAAACCTCTCTTAATGTCTTTTTGAGCAAGAGCTAAAGTGGCTCCTAAGAGTACTGTTATTATACCTATCAAAGATATTATATACATTATAGAAGGGATAACTATAAAAAGAGGAAGAAGACGAGCTACAAGAAAAATTCCCGCCGCTACCATAGTAGCAGCATGTATAAGAGCCGAAATAGGAGTAGGGCCCTCCATGGCATCAGGTAACCATACATGAAGAGGAAATTGTGCGGATTTAGCAATAGGACCCACAAATAATAGAAATGCACACAAAGTAAGGAATAAGAGATTTACTCTATTATTTAAAATTAAAGTATTGAATATTTCGAACAAATCCTGAAATTCGAAACTGCCAGTTATCCAATAAAGACCTAAAATTCCTAATAATAAACCAAAATCCCCTACACGATTAGTTACAAAAGCTTTTTGACAAGCATTTGCTGCAATAGGTCGTGTGAACCAAAAACCTATTAATAAATACGAACACATTCCAACTAATTCCCAAAAAAAATAAACTTGGATCAAATTAGAACTAATAACTAATCCTAACATTGAAGTATTAAAAAAACCCATATAAGCAAAAAACCTCAGATATCCTTGATCATGAGACATATAATTGTCACTATAAATCAGAACCAAAATTCCAACAGTTGTAATTAATATTGACATAATAGAAGTAAGTGGATCAATAAAGTAACCGAACTCAAAAGAAAATTCATTATTTATGGTCCAAGACCATAGATTTTGATGAATGCAACTTAGAAAAATTTGTTGAATAGATAGATAGAGTGAAAAGATCATAACTATACTTAACAAAAAAATACTCAGAAAAGTCCACATACGTCGAAGGTTTTTTGTTGCTGTTGGAAAAAGTAGAAGTCCAACTCCTAGTAAAATAGGTACTGGAAGTGGAATGAAAGGGATTATCCATGAATATTCATATGTATGTTCCATAAAATAAAAAACCCTTTTTATTTTATTCTTAAATTTATTATTTCTTATTCACTGGTTTGTATATATATTTTTTTCAAAGGGGACAATAAAAAAGCACGTGATTTCAAACCTAAATACAAATTTTTTCGAATTAGTATAATCCTTTATAAATCTTTAAAAAGAAATATATATTCAAATCAAAAAATTGGAAGTGATTCAATAATATTACTAAGTTACTGTCAAAAAAATTATTTGTCTTTTTTTTTATTACTACTAAATAAAATTGGGATTTTATGCAGATACAGAAAAAGTGAATTATAATTCCGTATTACAATAATTTATATACATATATTAAGAATAGAACAAAGATTTACACGACAAAAAAATATTTAATATTAATCATATAATAAAAAAACTTTACCTAAAAAAAAGTTATTTGAGTTTGATTATTTAGAATTATTAAGGAATGAATTTTAATTATGGAATTTCGTGATTGTCTTCCAGTACACTAAGTAAGCTTTTTTTTTCAAGAAATATTATTATAATCGATATTTTTTTTACATATGAAGTGAAGAAATTTCATAATTTTTTTTGATAATATAATCTATCAGTATAGATTAATTAAATGAGCACTCTCGTACGGATTTCAAACGTTAAATAAAAAAATTTTTTAATAACCAAATTTTATTAAAAAAAAATTAAAAAACAGTTGGGTTTTAAACTTTTGAATGTCTTTTTTGTTTTGAGTTTTGAAAATAATATATAATAAAATTTGAAAGAATAAAATCACTCGATATGGAGAAAGAATAGAATAATAAATGTCTTTGACATCCAATTATACCACTGAAAAACTTTTTTTCATTTTTGAATGGCAGTTCCAAAAAAACGTACTTCTATCTCGAAAAAGCGTATTCGTAAAAAAATTTGGAAAAGGAAGGGATATTGGACATCGTTGAAAGCTTTTTCGTTAGGGAAATCACTTTCTACAGGTAATTCAAAAAGTTTTTTTGTACAACAAAATAAATAAAAAACACTAGAATAATTAGAATTAGCCTAACTTAAAAACAAATTTTTTAGAATACATATAAAAAAATAAATAAGAACCAAAAGAGGAAAAAAAATAATAATATATAGATAAAAAAGAAAGGTTCACATTTATTTTTTTTTTTACAAAAAAGGGATTCTTATTTTCCCCATCACTACCTTGATGCACTAAAAAATAAAGATCTTGTATTTCCTCTTAACAAGGAAATACAAGATCTTTAAGCGAAATCAATAGTTTCTTGAAATTAATTTAAGTAAAAAATTTTTAACTTTATACCTTTAGGAATTATTATTTCTTTTAATTATTATATTCTTTACTTGTAATCAAAGTTATAAAAGCATCTATCCACAATAAGTGAATATTAGATAATAATAATAAATAATAATATATGATATGATTTTTAAGTGATCAAAAAATCTTATGTTTGTACTGTTTATACAATATAAAAAATAAAAAGATGCATAAAAATAGATATTTTGATAATTATTTTTTTAATTTCTCTTGAGTAATTTAGGCAAATCTCATTTTATTTAAAATTTATAAGGATTTTGAAGAAGTTTTAATTTTTAGACAAAACTTTTTTTTATGGAACTGATAAAGAGCATTTAGAGTTTTGTCTTTGGGTTGAAGTCCCAACTATTTTAATTTAGTTAAAGTTTTCATTGTATTTTAGAAAAAAATATAAAATACAAAAAGTGAATTAAAAAAATTTAAAATAACTCAGATAAAAAAAGGATCTTAATTCAATTAAGATCCCAAATACCTATTTAAACTAATTTTTATTCATGAAAGCGATTGTAAATTCCATTGAATTGGCTTCTTTATTTAAATCTCGACGATTGAATAAAAACTTGTTAGTATTGTTTTGAACAAGTTGCCGCTATGGTGAAATTGGTAGACACGCTGCTCTTAGGAAGCAGTGCTAGAGCATCTCGGTTCGAGTCCGAGTAGCGGCATAATATCTTATAAAAGAGATATTATAAGTTTTATAATCAAATTAATACCCGACCCTTTTTTCTAAAATCGGGTAAAACCTAGTATTAATTTATTAATTTTTAACAAATTTTTTATGATTTTTTCAATTTTAGAGCATATATTAACTCATATATCTTTTTCGGTCGTTTCAATTGTACTGACAATTTATTTTTTAACTTTATTAGTTAATTTAGATGAAATCATAGGATTTTTTGATTCATCAGATAAAGGAATCGTAATTACGTTTTTTGGTATAACAGGATTATTATTCACTCGTTGGATTTATTCAGGACATTTTCCATTAAGTAATTTATATGAATCATTAATTTTTCTTTCATGGGCTTTTTCAATTATTCATATGGTTTCCTATTTTAAACAAAAAAATCACTTAAACGCAATAACTGCGCCAAGTGCTATTTTTATTCAGGGTTTTGCTACTTCAGGTCTTTTAAACAAAATGCCTCAGTCCGCAATATTAGTACCAGCTCTCCAGTCCCAGTGGTTAATGATGCACGTAAGTATGATGATATTAGGCTATGGCGCTCTGTTATGCGGATCATTATTATCAATAGCTCTTCTAGTCATTACATTTCGCAAAGTCGTACCTACTTTTTGGAAAAAGAATAAAAAAAAATTTTTTTTATTAAATGAATTATTTTCTTTTGATGTACTTTACTACATAAACGAAAGAAATTATATTTTACTACAACAAAACATTAATTTTAGTTTTTCTAGAAATTATTATAGGTATCAATTGATTGAACAATTAGATTATTGGAGTTTTCGTATTATTAGTCTTGGATTTATCTTTTTAACCGTCGGCATTCTTTCAGGAGCTGTATGGGCTAATGAGACATGGGGTTCATATTGGAATTGGGATCCAAAAGAGACTTGGGCATTTATTACTTGGACCATATTCGCAATTTATTTACATATTAAAACAAATAGGAATGTTAGGGGTATAAATTCTGCAATTGTGGCTTCTATAGGCTTTCTTTTAATTTGGATATGTTATTTTGGCGTCAATCTTTTAGGAATAGGTTTACATAGTTATGGTTCATTTACATCGAATTAAATAAAACATTAACAAAAAAATAAAGGAATCCAAATAGCATCTATATATTATATTAAGTTAAGAAATATAATTTAGTAGTAAATCATCAAGAACCTTTTGAATCAAGTAGTACAATGATTCAAAAGGTTCTCACAATACAAAGACCAAAGACTTCTGATTACAATTCAATTTAATGCTTTTTTTTATGTCCTGAAAACTATCCATAAAAATAATTAGATAAAATGGATTCGACCTTGTCACTTGCTAATGAAAGCACAAAATCAGGATAAATCCCAATACCAATTATGGGTAGAAGAATAGAGATTGAAAGAAATAACTCTCGGGGTCCAGAATCAAAAAAAGAAAAGTTTTTGATATTAATTAACTTGTATCCATAGAACATTTGGCGTGACATAGATAATAAATATATAGGAGTTAATATCATTCCAATTGCCATTACAAAAATAATTAAAATTTTTGAAATTAATAAATATTTTTGGCTGGTAATTATTCCAAAAAAAACTATTAATTCTGCAACAAAACCACTCATGCCCGGTAAGGCAAGGGAAGCCATCGATAAGATAGTGAACATTGTAAATATCTTTGGAATGGAGATAGCCATTCCACCCATTTCATCAAGATAAACAAGCCGAATTCTATCATAACTCGTTCCTGCCAAGAAAAAAAGTGCAGCGCCAATAAATCCATGAGAGATTATTTGTAAAATAGCTCCATTAAGTCCAGGATCCGTTATAGAACCAATACCTATAATTATAAAACCCATATGAGATACAGAAGAATAGGCTATTCTCTTTTTTAAATTACGTTGACCGGGAGATGTTGAAGCTGCATAAATTATTTGGATTGTACCGACTATCATCAACCAAGGAGAAAACATAGAATGGGCATGAGGTAATAATTCCATATTGATTCGAACCAACCCATATGCTCCCATTTTTAATAAGATTCCAGCGAGAAGCATACAGGTACTGTAATGTGCCTCGCCGTGGGTGTCAGGTAACCAAGTATGTAAAGGTATAATCGGTGATTTGACGGCAAAAGCAATAAGAAATCCAATATAAAATAGTATTTCGAGTGTGACAGGATAGGATTGATTAGCTAATAGTTCTAAATTTAATGTTGGTTCGTTCGAACCATATAAACTTATACCTAAAACTCCTATTAATAAAAAAATAGAACTTCCTGCAGTGTATAAAATAAATTTTGTAGCTGAATACAGACGTTTCTTTCCACCCCACATGGATAAAAGTAGATAAACGGGAATTAATTCTAATTCCCACATGATGAAAAAAAGTAAAAGATCCCGAGAAGAAAATGATCCTATTTGACCGCTGTACATTGCTAACATCAGGAAATGGAATAATCGGGAATCCCGAGTAACTGGAAAAGCCGCTAAAGTAGCTAAAGTAGTAATAAATCCCGTCAGTAAAATTGTTCCTATAGAAAGTCCATCTATTCCCAGTCTCCAGTAAAAATCAAAAAAATTGATCCATTTATAATCTTCGGAGAGTTGAATTAATGGATCGTCCATTTTAAAATAATAACAAAAAGCGTAGGTCGTTAGAAGAAGTTCTAAGATACAAATGCATATAGTATACCATTTATTGACTTTATTTCCCCTATGCGGGAGAAATAACATTAACGAACCGGCAGATATTGGAAAAACAACAATTATTGTTAACCAAGGAAAATCATTCGTGGTAAAGACAAGATACACCAGGTCCAAAGAACGCGTACTCAAAAAAAATATATAAATAAAAAAATATAATTTAACTTTTTTGAGTACGAGTACTTGTCAATAAAAAAATAAAAAGTATTCCAAATTTATTCAAATGAGGTTTTCGGTAACGTATCAATAAGCTAGACCCATGCTTCGAGTTGTTTCATGCCATAAATAAACTCGAACGCTCAAAAAATCCGTTGGACAGGCAGATTCACATCTCTTACAACCAACACAGTCCTCGGTTCTTGGAGCGGAAGCTATTTGCTTAGCTTTACATCCATCCCAAGGTATCATTTCTAATACGTCTGTAGGGCATGCTCGGACACATTGAGTACATCCTATACAGGTATCATAAATTTTTACTGAATGTGACATAGGATCTATAGTTTTTTGAATGTCATAAATTTTCAATCTAGTAAACTTCTAACTAAATGATATATTAAAATACTAGATTAAGCAATGATTTCCTTTAATAGAATTTTTTTAATGAATTCTGGCTCAATTGATAAAAAAATGGGGCTAAAATACTTTGATTTCTTAGATTTTCACAAATATAATCTAGTAGGTCATAACCTATTATATATATGCAAATTTCAACCTATAATTTTTTTATTTATGCTACTTATTTAATAAGGTCGATTGGTTGATGCGAGTTGATTTTCTGTTACGATAAATTGACGAGACTATAGCTAATCCAATAGCTGCTTCAGCGGCTGCAATTGCTATAACAAAAATGCAGAAAATATCCCCTTTTAGTTGGGAATTATCAAAAAAATCAGAAAATGTTACGAAATTCATATTAACTGCATTGAGTATAAGTTCAAGACACATAAGAGCCCTAACCATATTTCGACTCGTGATCAATCCATAAAGACCAATCAAAAATAAATATGCACTCAAAACAAGTACATGTTCGAGTATCATTCAGCAACTCCTTATCAATTTTGATTCATTTCAATATGAATAATAAAAAAAATTAACCGGATTCAATCAACTAGAATATAACAAAAAAGTACGAATAAAAACTACATTTAGGGAAAAAATTTTTCAAATATATATCAAATATATAAATTGATATTTAAAATCTGAAATAGTATTCAATCAAATTTAATTGAATGAACGGAAAAAAAATATCATAACATACACAAAGTTTTCTTTGGTCTTTACTAATTAGATAGAACGTTTTTTATTGACGAGCCACAGAAATTGCACCTATCAAAGCAACTAAAAGAATTATTGAAATAAGTTCAAATGGAAGAAAAAAATCTGTTGATAAATGAATTCCTATTTGTTGACTATTACTTATTAAATCTTGCTCTAGAATCTGGTTTAATCTTGTAGTCCAAATAACCCCGTACCATGACGTATCGAGAATAGTCGAAATTAATGAAAAAAGAATAGTTGTACAAACCAATGAAGTAATCCCATCCCCAACGGTCCACAGATTGAAATCTGTGGAATATTCTGAATCATTCATGAACATCACAGCAAATATGATTAAAATATTTATGGCCCCCACGTAAATAAGGAGTTGTGCAGCAGCTACAAAATGGGAATTTGATAGAATATACAATAAAGATATACAAACAAGAACAAATCCTAAGGAAAAGGCTGAAAATATTGGGTTGGGAAGTAATACCACGCCCAGACCTCCTACTATAAGACCGGATCCCAGAAAAACTAAAAGAAAATCATGTATTGGTCCAGGCAAATCCATTATATTATTAAAATAAGAAAAAATCGAAATCCTTTTCATGACCTTATTAATTTAACCGGGGAATTTGTTTTTAATATGTTTCTAATATGTTTCTAATAGAGTGAAATTAGAATCTAATGGATATGAATTGATGTAGATACAATTATTAGACAGTTTCGCTTTTTTTATTCTAAAGTGTATTTTCAACCTATATATTTCAAGAAAGTAATTACGAATATATTATATTAAAAGAATGAGCCTTAAATACTTAATATTTATTATATAAATACAAGTTTTTAATTAAATTCTTTATATAATTCAAAAATTTTTAATTCTTTTTTTATTTTTTTAATAAAATTCATGGGTTTACCCATTTTTTGTTTGAGGTGAATTCAAAATTGTTCGAATAGTGTAATCATCAATTACTGAGATTGGTAAACGACCCAAAGCTATTTGATTATAATTCAATTCGTGACGATCATAAGTTGAAAATTCATATTCTTCAGTCATTGACAAACAATTTGTTGGACAATACTCAACACAATTACCACAAAATATACAAATTCCAAAATCAATACTGTAATTAAGCAATCGTTTTTTTCGAATATTAGTTTCCAATTTCCAATCAACAACAGGCAGATCTATAGGACATACTCGAACACATACTTCACAAGCAATGCATTTATCAAATTCGAAATGGATTCGACCGCGGAAACGTTCTGATGTTATTAATTTTTCATAGGGATATTGAATAGTTACAGGTAAACGATTTGTGTGGGATAAGGTAATCATGAAACCTTGACCAATATACCTTGCAGCTCGTAGGGTTTGTTGACCATAATTCATGAACCCGGTTATCATAGGAAGCATATTGTAATTATCTATGAATAATTTTATCTTTGTTTCTTTCTCTTGTTTAAAACAAGTAATGAGTATGTTGGATTCATTTTCAATTTAGAGTGAAAAGAGTTGTAAAGAAGTTGTTAATAATAGATTACCAAGGGAAATCGGTAAAAGAAATTTCCATCCAAGATTTAATAGTTGATCCATTCTTAGCCTAGGTAAAGTCCATCTTGTTGCGATAGAAATGAACAAGAACAAATAAGTTTTAGCTAATGTAATAAAGATACCAATTGTTGTTCCAAAAATTTGATCCCTTTCAAATAGCTCCAGAATATATATAGACGGAATAGAAATATTCCAACCGCCTAAGTATAGAACTGTTACAAATAATGAAGAAATTAATAGATTTAGATAAGAAGCAACGTAAAATAAACCAAATTTTATACCTGAATATTCAGTTTGATAACCTGCTATTAATTCTTCTTCCGCTTCTGGTAAATCAAACGGTAATCTCTCGCATTCTGCTAGGGAAGAAATTAGAAAAATGATAAAACCTATAGGTTGACGCCACAAATTCCATCCCCAAAAACCATATTTTGATTGTGCCTCAACTATATCAACTGTACTTAAACTGTTAGATAATCCTAGTCGGTGATAACATTACTATTCTCACCGCTATTACAAAACCGTACATGAGGTCTTCGCCTCATACGGCTCCTCGGGGGCCATAAATAAATCTAAGGACCAGATTAGTATTATTTAGATGGATATGATGTGTTCTAAAATAGATTAAATATAAATATATCTGGGGTCCCGAATTATACCAATGGAATTCTGTCTGCTCAAATTCTAAGAATAAAAAAGCGCTTCGGAATTCATCTCATCCTTTACAAATTTTAATTTCTATTTGTTGAGTAATAATTTAATCCTTTAATAAAATACACCTTGTAAAAATATTTAAGCCCATCGTGGTTTTCAATTACGAAAAAGAATTAGACATCCTATTAGTTTATTATTCAGTACATAAATTTTATTTTATTTTCGAAATATATGAAAAAAATATCCTTGTTTCGTTCCTATTCTTCTTTCGTTTTTAGAAAAAAATTAAAAAATAAAGGATTATTTCGTTTCTGATAGTCATTACATTTATCGGTGGATAGGAGCATACTCTGAATCGGAATCTTGGGGAGTACTGTCTGATCATTTCTACTAATTTCAAGCCCCAATTAGACTTCTTTTTTTGTTATCTTATGTTATGCATAAATATCCTTTTGAATTTGGTTAATCTCTATTACAAATTCTTTGTGTATTTTGGTGTTTCTAACCATCCACTCATTTTTACCTAATTGCCGCTCACTTTGTAATACATGTATGTTAATCTATATAATTGATAGTGAAAACGTCATACGGTTAATATTTTTAACCCGCTTCAAGCCAGGATGACTAATCAACCAACCTTGGGGTAAAGTGATTCTTACGCTTATGTTTATTTACGTTTAACCTTTGTACATAGGAAATGAGACTCAATTTTTCTTTTTACTGCTAATTTCTGAGCAGTTTTTTTTCACTCATATATAACTATCAAATTCCTTTTATTAATATAAACCCGAAAGATAAATATATATATTCCGTTTTTTAACTTATTCGTCTAGAAGAAAGGGAATAGTCAAAATAAACGTTTATGTTTCAACGAATCGCACGTAGAGATATTGATAAAACACATAGAGTTAATGGTATTTCATAACTAATCGATTGGGCAGCAGCTCGCAGACCACCTAAAAAAGAATATTTATTATTTGATCCATATCCTGACATAAGAAGTCCAATCGGAGCAATACTTGAGATGGCAATCCATAAAAAAATACCGATATTGAGATCCGCTAAAACAAGGTGATTGCTAAAGGGAATTACTGAATAACTTAGTAAAATTGAGATAACTGCTATCGATGGTCCAATACTAAATAAAGGAGTATTTCCTCTAGATGGACGAAGATCTTCTTTGAAAAGTAGTTTTGTCCCGTCGGCTAGAGCTTGAAGAATTCCCAACGGGCCGGCGTATTCAGGTCCAATACGTTGTTGTATCCCTGCAGATATTTCTCTTTCTAACCACACAATTACTAGTACACCTGTTATGATTCCCAATACAAGAGAAAATATAGGGACAAATATCCATATGAGTCCATAGACCTCTTTTAAAGATTCGAATCTAACAAAAGAATTTATAGTTTGTACTTCTGTTGCATAAATTATCATTTTAACGATCAACTTCTCCCATAATTATATCTATGCTACCGAGTATCGTCATAATATCAGCCAATTTCATTCTTTTAACTAGTTCAGGAAGAATTTGCAAATTAATAAAACCCGGTGGTCGGATTTTCCATCTCCAAGGAAAACCACTTTGATCTCCTATGAGAAAAATTCCCAATTCCCCTTTTGGAGCTTCAACTCTTACATAAAGTTCTTGTTTTGATAATTCAAAAGTAGGAGAAGGTTTTTTACTAATGAATCGATATTCAAAATCATTCCATTCGGGATTCCTTTTTCTATCAAAGCCTCTGCTTTCTAAATTCTCATAGGGACCCCCCGGAAGTCCTTCCAGAGCCTGTTGAATTATTTTGATGGATTCTGTCATTTCGCTAAGTCGTACTAAATAACGAGCTAATGAATCTCCTTGTTTTTGCCACTGAATTTCCCATTCAAATTCATCGTAAGACTCATAACGATCAACTTTACGAAGATCCCATGGTATTCCGGATGCGCGTAGCATTGGTCCGGATAAACCCCAATTTATTGCTTCTTCCCCACCAATAATTCCAACTCCTTCAACCCGTTCTAAAAAAATAGGATTTCGTGTAATAAGTTTTTGATATTCAACAACCTCTGTTAAAAAATAATCACAAAAATCCAAGCATTTATCTATCCAACCATAAGGTAAATCAGCCGCTATTCCTCCAATACGAAAAAAATTATGCATCATTCTCATACCAGTGGCAGCTTCGAATAGATCATATACAAATTCTCGTTCTCTGAAAATATAGAAAAAGGGAGTCTGTGCACCAATATCTGCCATAAAAGGGCCGAGCCATAACAGATGAGAAGCTATACGACTCAATTCCAGCATAATTACTCTGATATAGCTGGCCCTTTTAGGAACTTGAATATTTCCCAATTGTTCTGGTCCATTTACTGTTATTGCTTCTGTAAACATAGTAGCTAAATAATCCCATCGCGTTACATAAGGTAAATATTGTATAATTGCTCGGTTTTCTGCAATTTTTTCCATTCCTCTGTGTAAATAACCCAATATGGGTTCACAGTCAACAACATCCTCGCCATCTAGAGTAACAATTAAGCGAAGAACACCATGCATGGATGGGTGATGAGGTCCCATATTGACTATCATAAGATCTTTTACTGTAACTGGTCTCTTCATAAGTTTTTCCTTGATTCGTTCTGACATGAATTAGATTGCTGAAAAAGAAGTTTATCAAAAATAAAAAATTAACTAATTCACTATTTTGGAATTTAACGAGTTTTTAATTCCCGAATATTCAACTGATTAATTAATTCTTTATAACGTACTGTATTTTTTTTTGACAAATAAGCCAGCAGTCGTTGACGTTTTCCCAGAATTTTTCGTAGACCCCTCTGAGATAAATAATCTTTTCTGTGCAATTCCAAATGTGAAGTAAGTCTTCGTATCTTATTAGTGAAACTGAATACTTGAAATTCAACAGATCCCCTGCTTTCTTCTTTTTTTTCTTGAAATGAAATGAATGCATTTTTTATCATAAAAAGAAATCCTTCCCTTTTTAATATGAATTGAAAGATATGAATTTTACTGATCAGTAATAATAATGGTAGTTTTTTTGTACAAGGATCTGAATTTAATTATCAATCTTAATTTTATCAAAAAAAGTATAAATTTAGATCTAAAAAAGGAGGATTCTGTTAATTTATTTATGGATCCGCTCTGATTGGTATCTATGTCATTGATTAAAGGAATCTCATGTATAAGAATTTAAAACAATCCCTCATATTTGTGCATACAATTGTTTTCATATACCGTAACGTATATATTATCGGAACGTATATATTATAGTAAAAAGGATCTATCATTAATGAATTTGAAATCGCGTATACATATGTATTCTTATCATACTGAAATGATTTCCGTTAGTAGTATTAAACCAATAGCGATTCATACAAGCTAAATCTTCTAATCTAAAATTGGGCCAAAGAAAGGATTTTAATTTAATTAGGTTATTTTTATCCTTATCAAGATCGTTCTTTTTATACAAAACTGTGGTCAAGTTTTGAATATTCTTATCAAATCTTGAATTTATATCCTTCGCATTTTTTTTTTTTAAGTTGAAACAAATTAGAATTCGAAATTCTCTACGTCGTTTAGGGGATAGAATATTTTCAGGGACAAAAAAATCATAATTATTTTTTTTATCAATATAGCTTTTTTTTTTGTATCTTTTACTTATTTTTTGTTTATTTTTATGAACCAATGAAATATCTATGGTTCTATATATAATAACTTGTCCGTCATTTTTTACAGACAAACGGACAGGTTCAATAATCAATATTCCTTTTTTCATTAATCTTGCAAAAGTTAACTTCTTGTCAATCATTAGAATATCTAGGCTCATCTCTCCTCTTTCAATAGAAGATATCGCTATCTCGCTTGGATTTTTTAGTCTAACCAAGAGACAGTATACTTTTACAGTATTGAGAATTTTTTGATTAAAAAAACAATTCCATCTCAATTGAAAACGCGAATACCTTGTGAGAAATAAATCAAGTTCCGCTTCGGTATTGCTTTTGTATTGTTTTTTATTTTTACGTTTTTTTATCTTCGATTCCGCATAATTTTCTTCAATATTTTTTTCTTGGTTTGATAGAGCTGATTCAGGATTTATTTTTTTTTCTTTATCTGATTCAAGCTCTCCTTGACCTGTCGATTCTTTTTCTTCTTTATTTAGATTATAAAATCGAAAGTATTTTTTTTCGTTTGATGGTATAAAACCTTTTTTCTTTAGAGTGATCTTTTTATTAACATTTTTTTTTTCATTAAAATTGAAAAGAAGTAATTTAATTGGTATGACCCACGGTTTCATTTTATATGTACTAGAAAATAATAAAAATTCTGGAAAGAAAAAAAATTCAAAATTTTTTATATGATGATTTAGTATTTCTTCATTCATTCCCATCCAATCAAAAAAGTTTCTTTTTTGATTGGCAAGACCCGTCTTAGTTATTTTATCAATTCTTTGACAATTCTGAACTTTAGTCTTAATATATTTTTTTTTAGTCGTGGTATCAATCCAGGGTTCAATATTTATTTTTTTTCTAAACCAAAAGTTGAGAATTCTCCAATCTAAATATTTTCTATGCCGAATTTCCCCTATACTCCAAATATTATATTTTTTTAGAAAACAAGAGACTAAACAATTATCTAGAGCAATGCCTAGAGACATGTCAAAAACTTTTTCTGTAGAATGAATATATTTGTAGCAAAAAAGATTATATATAGAATCTTTTTTTAAATTATGTTTTGGATTTAATAACGAGTCGTCCTCAAAAAAACTTTGTTTTTTGTAATTATAAAATTTGTTTTTTTCATATGAATCCTCTTTGGTTAAACTTGGATTTAGAACTAGAGAGTCTTGGTTTATTTTTTTTTTCCATTTTTGGGTTATTAATCTAGCCCATGCAATCTGAGGTAAATTGTATTGAGAATGGCTTCGTAACCAGTTTTTCCATTGATTTACTTCGGAATTTAAAAAGGTTTTATCTTTCAATTCATAATGAAAGATTCCTTGTTCTTGAAAAAAATCCTTTATTTGATTCTTAACAAAAAAGGATGTTATGCATATGTTATATTCAAGAACAGCCTTTAATTTCGAAAAGTTACTAACTTGAATTTGTGATAATTTGTAAAATACATATGCTTGTGATAAAGAGCATAGGTCATAACTAAAATTTTTTTTATTGGATATTAAATTTTTTATAGTCGAAATAAAATAAATGGTATTTTTTTTTTTATTAATTTTTTCTCCATGTTCTTCATTCTTGTAACTATATTTATCAAGAATTGTTTTTGTTGATTCCAAAAAAAGTTGTGTAGTAATTCTTGGAAGATTAATGATACCTAGAAAAATAGCTATAGACAGTTGTTCACTGCAAACTTTTATAAAAAAAACAGATTTACGAATTAATCGGGTATTTTTTCTTTTGAATGTCTGCCAACTTTTTTTTGATGACTCAATTGTTTTAGAATCATAACGCGGTTTGTTACAACTATTAGTTAGGTTTTCTTTTTCTTTTGAAATTGCTTCTGTTTGATTTCTGATTGTCTTTATTCTATCAATCAAATTTGTTATTTTGTTTTCGCTGAGTGAAGAATTTGTCCACTCCATGGATTTTCTTTGAACAGATAGTCCATAAATCATCTGATTACTCATTATTGAATCTTTTTGAGTTTCATTTAATTGATATATTTTTCTCAGACCAAATAATGGAATTATATTTCGTTTTGAAAGGTTTTTTATTTTTCCTTTTAGAAAAATAAAGTTTTTGATAATCCAGTTTTTAATTTCTTTTGCGACTTTTAGGAAAATGGTTGCTCTTTCTTTGAAAATGCTTAAAACCAGAAAAGACTTAGTTTTGGATTTTTTGATCCTTTTTTTTAATTCTTTAAAAATAGGTTCAAAAAAAGAAGGCTTTTTTTTGGTAGAACCAAACGGTAGTTCGGTTTCCATTCCCCAAACTGTTACAAAACAAAAATCATTTTTTTTTCCTTTGTCTTTTGTTTTTTTTAGTAGAGCCTTCTGAGATGATTGAAATTTAGATTTATGCCAAGGTTTAAGATAAAAAGGAAATAGGATTTTTATCTGAATACCATCCGTTAACCAGTTTCTTGGAAATTCTGTTTCGGATAGTTGAACCCCATTATAAGTACATTTAACATGTATTTCACGTTTCCAATCCTTTAAATCCTCAGACCACTCGGGAAATTGAAATAATAACAGACGGATGCTATTTTTAATTATTATCAATAAAGGTAGTATAATATATTTTCTAAGAAAAGATTGAGTTACTAAGAGAGAACCTCTTATTATTTGAGCAAATAGGAAGCTATCCCAAGTTTCTGCAATTTCTATCCGTCTTTTTTCTTCTATTTTTGATTGTTCTTCCTCTTTTTTATCAATTTTTTTTTTTTTACACATGAAATTTCTAATAATTTTTGTTTTTAGCCCCCATATATCAAATGAAAAAAAAAAAAGTTTATCTATTCTATCAAAAAAAAGAGGGGAATGTATTTTTGCTTGAAAAAATTCCCAAATAACAGTTTTACGCCTTTGGGAACGCATGGATCCTTTAATTATCTCTCGACGAAAATCAGATTGTTGTGAATAACGGATCAAAGCCATTTCATCTTTTTGATCAGAATTTTTATTATTTTTGAGATTAGTATAAATCTCGTTATGTGGCTTTTTATCAGTAAAAACTACTACACGTTTTGCTTTTCTTGACCGAATTCCAGGCTCCGTTGGTACATTTTCTTCATTTTCGCCTTCCAATTCTTGCAACTCACTTGTTAATTTGTATGACCATCGAGGAACTTTTTTATTGATTTCATGAAAATAAATAAAATTTTTTATAAGAGTTTGATCATTGTTATCAGTTATAACAACATCAAATAAAAATTTGAAAATTTTTATTTCTTCTTCTGAATTAATTTTTTCTTCTTGGGGTTCTGAAAAAAAAGAAAGTTTTTTCTCTATTGACAAAGATTTTCTATTAAATTTTTCTATTGTTTGTTCAAATTTGTGAGAATTAATCTTCAGAAGTATACCATGAATCTTGTTTATCCAAGATCCTCCTATATTATTTTTTATATAGGTTTCGGTTATGATTTGTAATGGAGGTAATTTTTTTATTCTTCCGCGAGAGATCCCATGCAAAAATGGATCATAAATTTTAG